CTTGATTTAGCTTATTTTTAATTATTTTTTTTTATATTTATAGTAAAAATTATTAAGAATGGTTAAATAATATATTAAACTAAAAAATTTATTTTAATTTATATTAAATATTTAGATATATGCAGATATATGATATAAATTTTTTAATAAATATATATATATATATATATATATATATATATATATATATATATATATAAAAAAAAAAAAAAAAAAAAAAAAAAAAAAAAAAAAATATAAAAAAAAAAAAAAAAAAAAAAAAAAAAAAAAAAAAAAAAAAAAAAAAAAAAAAAAAAAAAAAAAAAAAAAAAAAAAAAAAAAAAAAAAAAAAAAAAAAAAAAAAAAAAAAAAAAAAAAAAAAAAAATAAAAAAAAAAAAAAAAAAAAAAAAAAAAAAAAAAAAAAAAAAAAAAAAAAAAAAAAAAAAAAAAAAAAAAAAAATAAAAATTTTTAATTATTTTAATAATAATTATTAATTTAAGTAGTAATTAAATTTAAAAATTTAAGAAATTAAGATTTAGTAATATTAAAATTAATAACAAATTTTGTGCCAGCAGTTGCGGTTAAACAAAAATTAAAATAAATTTTTTTAGGTAGTAATTAATAAAAAATTTTGTAAATTAAATATTAAATTATTAAGTGAAATTTTAATTTAATTAAAATTTAATAAAAATAAATTATGATTTAATAAATTTAAGTATAAACTAGGATTAGATACCCTATTATTATAAATTTAAAATAAATACTAAAATAGTAATTGGATAATTATTGAAACTTAAATAATTTGGCGGTATTTTAGTTCATTTAGAGGAATCTGTTTAATAATTGATAATCCACGAATAAATTTACTTAATTTATTATTTTGTATATCGTTGTTAAAAAAATATTTTTAAATAAAAATAATATTTAAAAATTAAAAATAAAAATTAATTCAAATCAAGATGCAGATTATAATTAAGAATATAATGGATTACAATAAATTTATTTAAAATGGAAATAAATTTTTAAGAATTAATTGAAAGTGGATTTAAATGTAATTTTGTTTATTTTAATAGAATGATTAAAAATTAAAATATGTACATATTGCCCGTCGCTTTCATTTAAAAATTGGAATAAGTCGTAACAAAGTAGAAGTACTGGAAAGTGTTTCTAGAAAGACAAATTAGAGCTTGATTTAAAGTATTTCATTTACATTGGAAAGAAATTATTTATTTAATTAATTTGAAGGGGGAAAATTAATTAAATAAATAATTAATAAAAGAAATTTTTATTATATTATATTTTAAGGGGGGTTAAAGTATATGTATAAGAAAAAATTTGAAATTTTATAGGTAAGAAGTATTGTAAAAGAATTTTGAAATAATTGAAAATTTAATTTAATGTAAAGTAAATTTTATTTATTGTATCTTGGGTATCAGAGTTTATTAATATTAATTTTTGGGTAAAAAAATCTCGAATTTAAAAGAGATAATTAATTAAAAAATTTATTGTTACATAAATATTTTAAATAATTAATTTGAAATGAGATGTTAATCGTTTTTAAATATATCTAGTTTTTTTAGAAATAAATTTAATTTATAATTTTTTTTATTTAATTAAAAAGTATAATTTTTAATTAAATAAAAAAATTAAATATTTTAAGGGATAATCTTTAAATTAAAATTTTATAATAAATTTAAAAATTTATTGAAATTTTTAAAATTTATATTGTTTATAAATTATATTTTTTTATAAAAAATTTTAAATTTAATAAAATTTTTAAATTATAAATTTAAATTTTTATAAAAATTTAATTTTTAATTTATTTTAATTAGAAATAATGATAAAATTAGTATAATAAATTAATTGAAAATATAAAGTAGAATATATTAAAAATTAAAAAAAAGGAATTCGGCAAATGTACATATTCACTTGTTTATCAAAAACATGTCTTTTTGTTTATAATTTAAAGTCGAATCTGCCCACTGATTGAGAAATTAAAGGGCTGCAGTAAATTGACTGTACAAAGGTAGCATAATCATTAGTCTTTTAATTGAAGACTTGTATGAAAGATTTGATGAAATATGAGCTGTCTCTTTTTTATAATTAAAACTTAATTTTTTAGTAAAAAAGCTAAAATTTGTTTAAAAGACGAGAAGACCCTATAGAGTTTTATAATTTAATTAATTGTAATTTTATATAAATTTTAAATGAAAATTAATTGAATTATTTTATTGGGGTGATAAAAAAATTAAATAAACTTTTTTTTTAGTATAACATTAATTATTGAATAAATGATCCATAGTTTATGATTAAAAGAAAAAATTACCTTAGGGATAACAGCGTAATTTTTTTTTTTAGTTCAAATAATAAAAAAAGTTTGCGACCTCGATGTTGGATTAAGATAAAATTTAAATGTAGAAGTTTAAAATTTTTGATCTGTTCGATCATTAAAATCTTACATGATCTGAGTTCAAACCGGTGTGAGCCAGGTTGGTTTCTATCTTTAAAAAATTAAAATATTTTAGTACGAAAGGATCAGATATTTAAAATAATTTTAAGATAAAGAATTTTAATAAATTTTGTATAAATATTAAGGTTTAATTGAAACTATTTTGGCAGAGAAAATGTAGTGATTTTAGAAGTCATAAATATATAAATTATAATATATATGTAGTAATGATATTAGTTGATTATTTAAATATTATAATTGGATTAGTTATTTTGATTATTGGGGTGATAGTGGGGGTTGCTTTTTTAACTTTATTAGAACGAAAAGTTTTAGGCTATATTCAAATTCGTAAAGGTCCCAATAAAATAGGGTATATAGGGTTATTACAGCCTTTTTGCGATGCTATTAAATTATTTTCTAAAGAACAAATATATATAATTCATTCAAATTATATAGTTTATTATTATTCTCCTATTATAAGTTTTTTTTTATCCCTAATAATTTGAATATTAATTCCCTATTATTTTAATTTAATTAGATTTAATTTAGGTATTTTATTTTTTTTATGTTGTACAAGATTGGGTGTATATGCTATTATAATCGCAGGTTGAGCTTCTAATTCAAGATATTCTTTATTGGGGGGGTTACGGGCTGTAGCTCAAACTATTTCTTATGAAGTTAGTTTAAGTTTAATTTTATTATCTTGTGTAATTTTAATTATAGAATTTAATTTATTAAAGTTTAGTTATTATCAAATAATAATTTGATTTATTTTTATGATATTTCCTTTAAGATTATGTTGACTATCTTCAAGATTAGCTGAGACTAATCGAACTCCTTTTGATTTTGCAGAGGGGGAAAGAGAATTAGTATCTGGGTTTAATGTAGAATATAGAAGAGGTGGATTTGCATTAATTTTTATATCTGAATATTCTAGAATTTTATTTATAAGAATATTGTTTAGTTTAATTTATTTAGGTGGGTATGATTTGAATTTATTTTTTTATATAAAATTAATATTTATTTCTTTTATATTTATTTGAATTCGAGGGACATTACCTCGGTATCGATATGATAAATTAATATATTTATCTTGAAAAGTTTATTTACCAATTTCTTTGAATTTTTTATTATTATTTATTGGTTTAAAAATTTTTTTATAATTATATATATATATATATATAATATTTTTTTAGTACAAATTAATAGAATTAAATATTCTTTCTTAAGTTTTCAAAACAAATGCTTTACAAGCTCATTAATTAGTAGTTAAAAATTAATTTATCTCAAAATTTATTAATTAATGGATTAATAATAAAATAAGAAAAGTAGATTATTGTTAATAATTGTCCTGTGAAAATAAAAGGATCTTCTACAGGTCGAGCTCCAATTCAAGTTAGTAGGATGACAGTAGAGACTATTAGTCAAAATATAATTTGATTAATTGGATAAAATTGTAATCCTTGTATTTTTTTGTTAAAGGTAAAAGGTAAAATAACTAAAATTAAAATAGATAATACTAAAGCAATAACTCCTCCTAATTTATTTGGAATAGATCGTAAAATTGCATAGGCAAATAAAAAATATCATTCAGGTTGAATGTGAACAGGAGTCACTAAAGGGTTGGCTGGAGTGAAATTATCAGGATCTCCTAATAAATAGGGATTTGTTAAAATTAATATTAATAAAATAAATAATAAAATAATAGTACCAATTAAATCTTTAAAGGTAAAGAATGGGTGAAAAGGAATTTTATCTAAATTTCTATTGATTCCTAAAGGATTATTAGAACCTGTTTGATGTAAAAATAATAAGTGAATTATAACTAAGGCAAGAACAATAAATGGTAAAAGAAAATGAAAAGAATAAAATCGAGTAAGAGTTGCATTATCAACTGCAAATCCACCTCAAATTCATTGAACTAAAGTAGTACCAAGATAGGGAATAGCAGATAATAAATTAGTAATAACAGTAGCTCCTCAAAAAGACATTTGTCCTCAAGGAAGAACATAACCTATGAATGCAGTAGCTATTAAAGTAAATAAAATAATAATACCTGTTATTCATGTATATTTTAAGTTAAATGATTCGTAGTAAATTCCTCGTCCAATATGCAAATAAATGCAAATAAAAAAAAACGAAGCTCCATTAGCGTGAAGAGTTCGGATTAATCATCCATAATTTACATTTCGACAAATATAATTTACTCTGTAAAAAGCTAATTCAATATTAGCTGTGTAATATATTGTTAAAAATAATCCTGTAATAATTTGAATAATTAAACATAAAGCAAGTAAAGATCCAAAATTTCATCAAGTTGAAATATTGGAGGGGGAAGGTAAGTCAATTAATGAGTTATTTATGATTTTAATTATAGGGTGAGTTTTTCGTAAAGGTTTAAATTTATTTATCATTAATTAAAAGATCGTAAAGATCCATAAAAGATATTTGTGATATTTACTACTGCTACTAGAGTAATAAATAAGTAGATAATTAATATTAATATGATTAAATAATTTTGTTCATTATATAATTTAGATAAATTAATATTATTTTCATTGTTGAAAAATAAAAAAAAATTAAAAAAATTATTTATTTCATAATTAATATTTAAATTTATTCAATTTAAGTTATTTATAAAAAATAATCTAATAAAGATAATAAAAATGGTTATAAAAAAAGTTAATATTTTTAATTTTAAAGAAAAATAAAATAATTCATTAGCAGCAATTCTAGAAACATAAATAAATAAAACTAAAAGTCCCCCTAAAAATGTTAAAAATAAAATGTAAGAAAATCAATAAGTATTAATGATTATACCTGAAATTAAGCAGATTAGGAGAGTTTGAATTAAAATTAAAAGTCCTATAGAAAGAGGATGCTTTAAAAAAAATATAATGAAAGAAAAAAAAATTATATTTAATGATAAAAATATTTTGATTTCAAAGAGTAGTTTAAGCTAAAATAATAATTTTGGAGATTATTGATAAAGAAATTCTTTTTCTTTGAAGTTTTTAAAATATTTTATTTAATTTTGATTTACAAGACCAATGTTTTAGATTAAACTATAAAAACTAATTAATGATAAATATATTAATAATAATTTTTTTTATATTTATAGTTGGTAATGTTATTTTTGTTTTTAAACATAAACATTTATTAATTATATTATTAAGATTAGAATTTATTGTTTTAACAATTTTTATAATAATAATAATATATTTAAGATTTATTGAGTTTGATATATATATATTAATAGTTTTTTTAGTATTTTCAGTATGTGAAGGAGCATTGGGAATTTCTATTTTAGTTTCAATAATTCGAACTCATGGGAATGATTACTTTCAAAGATTTAATTTATTATAATGTTAAAAATTTATATATATATACTATTTATAATTCCTTTATGTTTTAAAAAAAATATATTTTGAATGGTTCAAATAAGTTTATTTATATTAATATTTATTTTTTCTAATTTAACATTGAGTATTGTTAATTACTGTAATTTGAGATATATAATAGGGTATGATATTATTTCTTTTGGTTTAATTTTATTAAGAATTTGAATTTGTTCTTTAATAATTATAGCAAGAGAAAAATTATATAAAAATAATTTTTATATTAAATTTTTTATATTTAATATTATTTTTTTAATAATTATATTATACATAACTTTTTCTACTCTGAATTTATTTTTATTTTATTTATTTTTTGAGGGGAGATTAATTCCTACGTTAATATTAATTATTGGATGAGGCTATCAGCCTGAACGAATTCAAGCTGGTATGTATCTATTATTTTATACTTTATTTGTATCTTTGCCTTTATTGTTAGGGATTTTTTATATTTTTAGTGAATTAGATTGTATAATGATATATTTCTTGAAGTTTATTGATTATAATTTATATATTTTATATTTTTCAATAGTAATAGCTTTTTTAGTAAAAATACCTATATATTTTACTCATTTATGATTACCTAAAGCTCATGTAGAGGCTCCCGTATCTGGGTCTATAATTTTAGCTGGAATTATACTAAAATTAGGGGGTTACGGGCTTTTACGAGTTTTAATTTTTATGCAAGAAATTTCTTTAAAAATAAATTTTTTATGGGTAATTATTAGATTAGTAGGAGGTTTATATATTAGTGTAAAATGTTTATGTCAAGTAGATATAAAATCATTAATTGCTTATTCATCTGTAGCTCATATAGGATTAGTAGTTGGAGGGATTATGACAATAAATTATTGAGGATATTTAGGTTCTTATGTTTTAATAATTGGTCATGGACTTTGTTCATCAGGTTTATTTTGTTTGGCTAATATTAATTATGAACGATTACATAGACGAAGTTTAATTTTAAATAGGGGTATAATAAGTTTTATACCTTCAATAAGATTTTGATGATTTTTATTATTATCGGCAGCTATAGCTGCCCCTCCTACTTTAAATTTAATAGGGGAAATTAGTTTAATTAATAGTTTAGTAAGTTGATCTTGATTATCTAGAGTTATATTAATAATAATTGCTTTTTTTAGAGCTGGATATAGATTATATCTTTATTCATATACCCAACATGGTAAGTATAATATAGGGGTGTATAGATTTTATATGGGTTTAAGACGAGAATTTTTATTATTAATATTACATTGAATACCTTTAAATATTTTAATTTTAAAAATTGATTATTTTATAGTTTGATTTTAACTTAACTTAAATAATTTAATAGAAAATATTGATTTGTGGAGTCAAAAATATGTATAATATCATTTTAGGTTATCAAAAATTATTCAATTTGTTTTATAGGGTTTTTTTTTTTATTTTTTTTTAGATTATTTAATTTATTTTTAATAATTTATTTTTTAATAAATAATATAGTTATTTTTTTAGAGTGGGAGTTAATTTCTTTTAATTCTATAAGAGTTGTTATATCTGTATTGTTAGATTGAATATCTTTGATATTTATAATATTTGTGTCTTTAATTTCTTCTTCTGTTATTTATTATAGAAAAAGATATATAAGATCAGAATTAAACTTAAATCGATTTGTCATTTTAGTATTATTGTTCATTTTGTCTATAATTTTATTAATTATTAGTCCTAATATTATTAGAATTTTATTAGGATGAGATGGATTAGGGTTAGTTTCATATTGTTTAGTGATTTATTATCAAAATTGAAAATCTTTTAATGCTGGTATATTAACAGCTTTATCAAATCGTATTGGGGATGTATTTATTTTAATGGTAATTTCTTGAATAATAAATTATGGTAGTTGAAATTATATTTTTTATTTAAATTTTTTTAATAATGATTTTCAAATAATAATTATTGGCGGGATAATTATTATTGCAGCTATAACTAAAAGAGCTCAAATTCCGTTTAGATCTTGATTACCGGCAGCTATAGCTGCTCCTACTCCTGTATCAGCTTTAGTTCATTCTTCTACTTTAGTAACTGCAGGAGTTTATTTATTAATTCGTTTTAATAATTTGTTATTAGAAACTTTTTTTTTAAAGTTGTTATTAGTATTATCAGGTTTAACTATATTTATAGCAGGGGTATCTGCTAATTATGAATTTGACTTGAAAAAAATTATTGCATTATCAACTTTAAGACAATTAGGGCTTATAATAAGAATTTTGAGAATAGGTTTACCTGATTTAGCTTTTTTTCATTTGTTAACTCATGCTATATTTAAAGCTTTATTGTTTATATGTGCAGGTGTGGTTATTCATATGATAAATGATAATCAAGATATTCGTTTTATAGGATGTTTAAGATTTTATATTCCTTTAACTTCTTTATGTTTTAATATCTCTAATTTAGCATTATGTGGAATTCCTTTTTTAGCTGGGTTTTATTCTAAGGATTTAATTTTAGAGATAGTAAGAATAAGAAATTTAAATATATTAATTTTTTATTTATATTATTTTTCAACAGGTTTAACGATATTTTATACAATTCGTTTATTGATATATTTAATAATTAATGATTATAATTTATTAAGTATTTATAATTTGTATGATGAAGATTATGTTATATTAAAAAGAATATTTATGTTATTATTTATAAGAATTATTATTGGAAGATTCTTAAGATGAATAATTTTTTCTTATCCTTATATAGTTTATTTGCCTATAAATTTAAAATTAATAGTTATTTATGTTATTTTAGGGGGATTTATAGGGGGGTATTTCATTAGAAATATAAGTATTAATTCAATTAATAAATTTAAAAATACTTATAATTTAAGATTGTTCTTATGTACAATATGATTTATACCTTATTTATCTACTTATGGTTTAAGTTATTATTGTTTAAATTTTAGAAATAATTTAATAAAAAATATTGATATAGGTTGAAGTGAATTGTATAGAGGTCAAGGTATATTACAAGTTATCAAAAATTATTCAATTTTTAATATATATATACAAATAAATAATTTAAAAATTTATTTATTTAGATTTATTTTATGGATAATGTTTATTTTTATTTTATTTATTATTATAGTTTATTTAAATAGCTAAAATAAGAGTGTAATATTGAAGATATTAAGGTGATTGTTAAATCTTTAGATATTTATAAAAATTAATATTTTATTTTTACAATGAAAATGTAATGTTTTAAGATGTAAACTATATAAATAAAAATATTAATGAAATTAATCACTATAAATTAAGTTAGCARYKWAAATGTAATGTTTTAAGATGTAAACTATATAAATAAAAATATTAATGAAATTAATCACTATAAATTAAGTTAGCAGCTTAACTGTAAAATATTTCTAAATTTAATTGGAATTTTATTCAATAATATCATTAACAGTGATATACCTCTAATTTGGTTTCAATTAATAAATAAGGAGTATAAACTCTTTCTTTTAAGTCGAAATTAAATGCAATAAAATTGCTTCATATTTAAGATAAATTAAATTAAATATAATATTTTTTGAGTGCAAATCAAATGTTTTATTAAACTATAATCCTAAATTAATTTGTTCAAGTTAATATATTTTGGTTTCATTCATGGTATAATCCAATTAATAATATAATAATAAAAAAAAAACTAGTTTTTGATCAAATTAATAAATTAGTTATTTTAAATGTTGAGATTATAGGAAAAATTAATGCAATTTCTACGTCAAAAATTAAAAAAATTACTGTGATTAAAAAGAAATGTAATGAAAACGGGCTTCGAGCTGAAGATTTAGGGTCAAATCCACATTCAAAAGGTGAACATTTTTCTCGGTCTTTGAGTGATTTTTTTGATAAAATTATAGATAAAATTATTAAAATATTTGAAATAAAAATAATAATGATTGATAATAATAATAGTAAAGTAATTATTTATATTAAATAATTTTTAAACTTTTTGATTGGAAGTCAAATATACTAAATATATTATATAAATAATTAATTACCTCATCAATAAATAGAAATATAAAGGAATAGTCAAACTACATCAACAAAATGTCAATATCATGCTGCAGCTTCAAATCCAAAATGATGTTTATTAGAAAAGTGGGCTATTGAGTGACGAATAAAGCAAGTAATTAGGAAGATAGTTCCAATAATAACATGAAGACCATGGAATCCTGTAGCTATAAAAAATGTCGAGCCATAAATACTATCTGCAATACAAAATGGAGCTTCATAATATTCGTAAGCTTGGAGAATAGTAAAATAAATACCTAATAAAATAGTTAATAATAAACTTTGTTTTGTTTGGGAAAAATTATTTTCTATTAAGGCATGATGAGCTCAAGTAACAGTAATTCCTGAAGTGATTAAAATAATAGTATTTAATAAAGGAATTTGAAAAGGATTAAAAGGAGTAATATTATAAGGGGGTCAATTAGTTCCAATTTCGATATTAGGGGTTAAGCTTCTATGGAAAAAAGCTCAAAAAAAAGAAATAAAAAAAAAAATTTCAGATACAATGAATAAAATTATTCCTCATCGTAAACCTTTTAAAACGTAAGTTGTATGTTTACCTTGAAATGTACTTTCTCGACAAATATCTCGCCATCATTGGTATATAGTTAAGATAATAATTAAATATCCTAAAATTAATAAATTAAAATTAAAGTTGTGGAATCATTTTACTATTCCAGTAACTAATGTTATGGTGCCAATAGCTCCTGTTAAAGGTCAAGGACTATAGTCTACTAAATGATATGGGTGATTGTAATTTGACATTAGTTTACTTCATTAGAGTATAAGGTTCTTAGAATAGCAATAACATAAGATTGAATAATTGCGACGGCTGATTCTAACGTTAATAGAAGAATTTGAGTAATTAATAAAATAATAATAAGATAGTTTGGGATACTGTTTCTTGTTCTTCTTAAAAGAGTTAATAAAAGATGGCCTGCAATTATATTGGCTGAAAGACGAACAGCTAAAGTTCCGGGTCGAATAATATTTCTAATGGTTTCAATAATGACTATAAAAGGTATTAAGATTGCAGGAGTTCCTTGAGGGATTATATGAATAAATATATGTTGAGAATTATTAATTCAGCCATATAATATAAATCTTAACCATAAAGAAAGAGTAATAGAAAGTGAAATAGTTAAATGGCTTGTTCTTGTAAAAATATAAGGTAATAAACCTAAGAAATTATTAAATAAAATAAAAGAAAATAATGAGATAAAAATAAATGTAGATCCATTAAATCTATTTGGTCCTATTAAATTTTTAAATTCAGAATGTAATTTATTAATAGTAAAATTTCAAATGATATAATGGCGATTAGGGATTATTCAAAAGGAATAAGGAATAAAAAAAATTCCTAAAAAAGTTCTTAATCAATTAAGAGGTAAGTTAAATAAATTAGTAGAAGGATCGAAAATTGAAAATAAATTAGTTATCATTTTCAGAATAAATTTTTATTTGCTAAGTTATTATAATTTTTATTAAAGTTATTTATTTTTATATGAAAAATATAATAATTTAAAATATTAAATATAATAAAAATTAAAATAAAAAGAAAAAAAGAAATAATTCAATTAATAGGTATTATTTGAGGAATAAAAGAATATTATTTAATAATAATAATTTAAATTTGACATATTTATGTTATAATTTAACTAATTCTTTAATTTAAATAATTTATTTCATTAGAAGTAAATGTTAATTTACTATAAAATGGTTTAAGAGACCAGTACTTACTTTCAGTCATCTAATGACGAGTAATTATTAATTCAGTTAATAAAATTTTTAATTGAAATTCTTTCAATTACAATGGGCATAAAACTATGATTTGCTCCACAAATTTCAGAGCATTGACCATAAAAAATACCAGGACGATTAATAAAAAAGTTAGTTTGATTTAATCGTCCTGGATTAGCATCTACTTTTACTCCGAGAGAAGGGATAGTTCAAGAATGAATGACATCAGTTGCAGTTACTAAAATTCGAATTTGATTATTTATAGGGAGAATAATACGATTATCTACATCTAATAAACGAAAATTATTTTTATTATTTGGAATTTGAATTATGTAAGAATCAAATTCAATATTAGGGAAATCTGAGTATTCATATCTTCAATATCATTGATGACCGATGGATTTTAAAGTAATTAAGGGATTATTTAATTCATCTAATAAATATAATAAACGAAGAGAAGGAAGAGCAATAAAAATTAAAATAAAAGCTGGTAAAATAGTTCAAATTATTTCAATTAATTGTTGTTCTAATAAAAATCGATTAATATATTTATTAAAAAATAAATTTATTAATATATAACTAACTAAAATGGTAATTATAATTAAAATAACTAAAGTGTGATCGTGGAAAAAAATAATTTGTTCTATTAAAGGAGAGGCTCTATTTTGAAAATTTAAATTAGATCATGTTGCCATTTCTAAAAAAAGGATAAACCTTTATAAATGGGGTTTAAATCCATTACATATAATCTGCCATATTAGAAGTTTCTTAAAATAGGTAATTCATTATATGAGTGTTCTGCAGGAGGTAAAGTTTGGAGTCATTCAATAGAAGATGATATATTTAAAGGAAATAAAACAATTCGTTGATTAATTATTGATTCTCAAATAATAATTATTATTATTATTATTGATAAAAGAGAAATATAAGAGCCAAAAGAAGAGATAATATTTCATGAAATAAATCTATCAGGGTAATCAGAATATCGTCGAGGTATTCCTGCTAATCCTAAAAAATGTTGAGGAAAAAAAGTTAAATTTACCCCTAAAAATATAGAAATAAATTGAATTTTTAAAAAATAAGGATTAAAGGTTAATCCGGTAAATAAAGGATATCAATGAACAAATCCCCCAAAAATAGCAAAAACAGCTCCCATAGATAGAACATAATGGAAATGAGCTACAACATAATAAGTATCATGCAATGAGATGTCAATGGAAGAGTTAGCTAAGATTACTCCAGTTAATCCCCCTACAGTAAATAAAAATACAAATCCTAATCTTCATAATATAGAAGGGCTATAATTAATTTGAGTTCCGTGAAGGGTAGCTATTCAACTAAAAATTTTAATCCCAGTTGGTACAGCAATAATTATAGTAGCTGAAGTAAAATAGGCTCGAGTATCAATATCTATTCCTACTGTAAATATATGATGAGCTCAAACAATAAATCCTAGTAATCCAATAGCTAATATAGCATAAATTATTCCCAAACACCCAAAAGTTTCTTTTTTACCTCTTTCTTGGGAAATAATATGAGAAATTATACCAAATCCAGGTAAAATTAAAATATAAACTTCTGGATGTCCAAAAAATCAAAATAAATGTTGATATAAAATTGGATCTCCTCCTCCTGCAGGATCAAAAAAGGATGTGTTTAAATTTCGGTCTGTAAGAAGTATGGTAATAGCTCCCGCTAAAACAGGTAAGGATAAAAGTAATAATAAAGCTGTAATTCCAACAGCTCAAACAAATAAGGGTATTTGGTCAAATGATAAATTTCTAATTCGTATATTAATAATTGTTGTAATAAAATTAATAGCTCCTAAAATTGAAGAAATTCCAGCTAAATGTAATGAGAAAATTGCTAAATCTACTGAGGATCCTTGATGAGCAATATTTGAGGAAAGAGGGGGGTAAACAGTTCAACCAGTTCCAGCTCCAGTTTCTACGATTCTTCTTGAGATTAATAATGTTAGAGAGGGGGGTAACATTCAGAATCTTATATTATTTATTCGAGGAAATGCTATATCAGGGGCTCCTAATATTAAGGGGATTAGTCAATTTCCAAAACCTCCAATTATAATTGGCATTACTATAAAAAAAATTATAATAAAAGCATGAGCTGTAACAATAGTATTATAAATTTGGTCGTCTCCAATTAGAGATCCAGGATTTCCTAATTCTGTTCGAATTAGTAAGCTTAAAGAAGTTCCAACTATTCCTGCTCAAATTCCAAAAATAAAATATAAGGTTCCAATATCTTTATGATTAGTAGAATAAAATCATTTTCGCTAAAATAAAATGGCTGAGGGTTAAGCGATAAATTGTAAATTTATTAACAAGAAAAAATCTTTTTTATTAAAGTCTTATATTCAAAAGTGATTTAAAATTGCAAATTTTAAGGGGTAAAAATTTACTAAGGCTTAAAGAAATTTTCTTTATAAACAATTTTGAAGATTATTAGTTTAATTTAACTTAAAACCTTATATAAAAAATAAAGTTCTAAGAATTATTCCTATAAGAGAAATTAAACTATTAAATAAAATAAAAGAAAAATAATTATTTTTGAGATGTATATTAAATCATTTTAATTTTAAATAATTAAATAAAATACAAGAATAAATAATTCGAATGTAAAAAAATAAAGTAATTAAACTTATTATCATAAAAATAAAAGAAATAATATAAAATTTTTTTGTTATTAAAAAATTAATAATAATTCATTTAGGGAAAAATCCTAAAAAGGGAGGTAATCCTCCTAATGAAAGAAAATTAATAAAAATTAAAAATTTTAATATAAAATTAATATTAAAAATAAATAATTGATTAATAAAATAAATATTAAAAATATGGAATGAAAAACATATAATTCTAATTAAAAATGAATATAATATAAAATAAAGTATTCATAAATTTTCTCTAATTATAATTGCGGATATCATTCATCCTAAGTTATTAATTGAAGAAAAAGATATTAACTTACGAAGAGAATTTTGATTAATTCCTCCAAATGCTCCTACAATTGTATTTAATAGTATAATAATTAATAAAAAATTTTTGTTTATATAATATGATAATAAAATTATGGGGGTAATTTTTTGTCATGTTATTAAAATAAAACAATTTAATCAAGTTATACCTTCAATAATATTGGGGAATCAGAAGTGGAAAGGGGCTGATCCTATTTTTATTAATATTGAAGAGTTAATTAAAATAGATAAAAATAAATTTATTTCAAAATTTTTGAAAATAATTAATTTTAATAAAATTGAAAATAAAAAATTAATAGAAGCAATTGCTTGAATTAAAAAATAATTTAAAGAAGCTTCAGAATTTATAAGATTATTAGAGTTAGAAATTAAAGGAATAAAACTTAATAAGTTAATTTCTAATCCAATTCAACAACCTATTCATGAATTAGCAGAAATAGAAATTAAAGTACTAAAAATTAAAATAAAAAAGAAAAATATTTTGTTTGAGTTACATGTAACATAAATTAAGAATAATATAAGTATATAAGTGTATAAATTATAAATTTAAATTATAAATTAATTGTATATTATTTTCAAATAATATTATATTTTAGTGTAAGAAGCACAGTAATTTTTGATATTATTAGGTATAGTTTAATTCTATAAAATATAATAAAGGTAAAGTATTACATTATTTATTCTATCAGAATAATCCTTTTATCAGGCACTTTATTTTTAAAAAAAAGGTTATTCCTATATATTTGGGGTATGAACCCAAAAGCTTTATTAGCTTATTTTTAA